CCATAAATTGATAAGGTAATATTTCCATTTACTCATCAGGAGAGGCGTGCCTTTTGAGCCCAAAAAGGCTTTTCCTTGATACCTAACATAATGAATAAAAGGATCCTTGAACAACCCTAGCTTGGTTTGAATAGAAAAGACTTCTACAAAAGGTTTTTTTATTTTTCCATAGAAATGGATTCGCTCAAAAAAGAGTCCAAACGATGTTGATCGTAAATAAAACGACTGGTTACGAAGAAAACCGAGGATGTATTCGGATTCACATACATGAGAATTATAGAGGAACAAGAAGCATTTTGGATTCCTTTTTAAAAAAAGGGAAATGGACTTCTTTAGTGTAATAAGGCTATTCCAATTATCATACTTGTAAAGAAAGAAGCGTACTAAATGTAACGAAGAAGCATCTTTCACCCAGTAGCGGAGGGTTTGAACCAATATTTCAAGATGGGTGGGAGGGGTTATTTCTATATCTGACACATAAGTTAAATGTACCAATTGATCTTCTAAAAAAGGAAATAAAGAATGAATTGAGCGTAAATTTTTAAATTTTACTATTTCTTTCCTTTCGAAAGAAGATTCTAGTCGTAGGGAAAATAAAATTTCTATAATTACTGAAAAACCTTCTGATAGCATTTGAGAATACAAATTCTTATTGTGCCCCCAAAATGCATTTTGGTTAGAACCATTAGTATTAGTAAAAAGAGCTAAATGGTTCTGTTGATACATTTGATTAATTAAACGTTTAAGAAGTAGAAAACTCCACTTTTTGTCATAATCCCCATTTTCCAACAAAACGGACCTATGATCATGAGCAAATGCAGAAATATACTCTTGAAAGATAAGTGGATATAGGAAGTCATGTTGACGAGATTTATCGAGGTCTAAAGATCCTTTAACTTCCTCCATTTAAAATGGAAATTCGATTTGAATAAAAGATAATGGATTTCTTGGATTATCAAATGATACATAGTGCGATACAGTCAAAACAAGGTATTAGAGGAATATAAAAAAGAAAAACCTCGGAGATAAGTAAACTCATCAACGGACTCTCTATCCTCTCTTTTCCATATAAAAAATTTAGATTCATTATAGGATTAAGAAGGTGGTTAGAAATCCTTTATTTTCTCAACTTAATCGCTCTTTTGATTTTGGAAAATGGATATTTATCAATATACGGCTTCTTTTACACAGTCATCCCCACTCTAAAAGGGAGAATAGTTAGGATTTTTTTTTTAATGGATAATCCATTCATGGGCGCAGCCTTTCCCGTAGCAGGCACTAATATATTTTTAACGTATAATTAGATCGGGTAGTCGTTCAAATTACGAACATAAGCACGTAGCTTTTTATTTCCCTACAATTGGAGCCAAAAGGCTCTATCCATTTATTCACCTGACCCAACTTTCAATTCATTTTTTTTGGTTTGCTCCAAAAATTAAAATCAGGAGCAAGCTTTTAAGAATGAAATAGTTTTAGAATTCTCTATTGATACGACATGCTATTTTTTCCAGTCATTCCCATTTAGGATCAGTCGTGGTCGTACAAACTCTACCGACGGTATGGACGAATCCCTTGCTTCATCCAGATGTGTAAAAAATCCTAGTCGCACTTAAAAGCCGAGTACTCTACCGTTGAGTTAGCAACCCCAAGCCAAAAAAGTCTATAAATCCAGTCAAAACCAAACTAAAGATTGCATAACACAATCGAAACATTGAACTAAAAACTAATAAAAAATGAAGGAAAGAAAAACCTAAATCTATGGAACGAAGATAAATGGATTCTTTTCTTTTTATACACGATCTAATTATATTTGTTCGATAGACTGTTGTCAAGATAAATGTTGAGAAAAAAATACAATACAAAAACGACAAGAAATTCCATTCTAATCTAAATTACTAAGAAAAAAAGAAGGACTTGTGTTGGATTGGCACTACATGGATTATCTACATAGATAATAGATAGATAAAAACGAAATGGAAAAAGCAAATAGGAAAAATATAAATATATTGGAATTAATTAATCAATAGAAGTTGACATAAGGAAGTTTAATCTCGTCCTTTAGAACTCCAAAGAAAACCATCCAATTAAAGGGAATATCATAATTTTCTATTTCTAAATCCAAGTTCTTGAGCTATTCTATTCATTTGAAGATTTTTCTATCAAAATACCAATACAAGGTATTTTCATTCTTATCATGTGATTTTAGAGGAACAATAAAAAATCGGTTCTGATTAGAGTAAGAAAGAGATATAGTAACGAAAAGATATAAAAAATTAGATTCGATCCGAGTCATACCCACACTCTTTTTTTTTAGTTCTTTAATTTGGATTGATTAAGAAAAAGTTCCCTAAAAACATCTGCCTTCTTTGAAATATCATGAACAGTTCCTGTCGGTTTAGCCCCCTTTTCAAGGAAATAGAGAATAGCAGGAACATTTAAATGGGTTTGATTCCTTATCGGATCATAAAAACCCACTTTACGAAGATCTCTTCCTTCTCTTCGGGCTCGAACATCAATTGCAACAATTCGATAAACGGCTTATTGGGATAGATGTAATACCCCCCCCAGAACCTTATAAGAAGTTTTCCCCTCGTACGGCTCAAGAAAAAATGATTTGAAATTCTATAATTTAAATGCCACGTGGATCCCTAAAATAATTAAATAGAATCAAAATAAAGCCCTCTCTTGTTTTCAAAAAAAAAACAAAAAAGGCATTCGTACTCATAACTCAAGTTAGATAACTCTCAAATAGTTCAAAGAATGGCCTTAGGCATTTCAGTTATTGAGTGGTCTCTAACCTCTTTCTGTCTCGTTTAGAAGTTTTTTATTCTTCTCTAGTTATTAAGACAATTGAAAAAAGTCTTTCCTTGTTCCAAGATGTTTTATCTTTACTGTGAATCCGTGGGTTTAGACATTACTTCGGTGATCCTTAATCATTTCAAAATGGCAGCAACATACCCTTTTTTATGATTTCTTATATCAAAGAATCATTCGAATGCTTGATTCCCGCTTTATACACTTTGGATCAAAAGAGTTTTACCAATTCGAAAAAAACGGCATGTTCGAATTCGATCCTTTCGATTTATATCTTGAAGATACACTTACGAAGTTGTTCCAACTTATTCATTGGCACTCACCCTAGATTCTTGCCCCTAAGAAATCAATCAATACTTTATACTCGAGCTCCATCATATTATGTACTATTTGAATTACAATTGAGAGTAATAGAACAGAACAAAAGATGTCGAGCCAAGGGCACCTTCATTGCGATCTAAAATGACGGATGTAAGAATCCACAGCTGATCATGTCCTTCAAGTCGCACGTTGCTTTCTACCACATCGTTTCAAACGAAGTTTTACCATAACATCCTATAGTTTAGAAATGGAATCATGAGTAGTCATTGGTTTGGTCAGTACTCCGTATATAGTAATCTATTTGACGTGTATATGGGTGGCGAAATTCTTTTCGAAGGAAGTCCTCACTAAGAATTCACCTTAAATCCCCTATTTAAATTCCAAATTTTATTGTATAAAAATATTGTATTATTTTTATATAATTATAGAAGAATAGAATTCTACAATAAAAATAGAATAAAAATAACATGAATAAACGAGTTCTTTGTAATGAATCCGCCTCTTCCAGTACCGAGAACTCACAGGAAAAATATTGAAAACACATTTCCTACTTCGACATCATTATTTGAATATAGCACATGTTTTCAGCCTATCCTGAGATAGAAAAATCCATTTTTTCTAAGTACTTATCTTCAGTATGAATATCAAAGAGCATGTGCCTATGATGAAAGGACTGTACAACTTCTTTTTTTTTATTCAAACTAGTGTAATTTATGTTACTTATACCTGCCTGAATAAAAAATATAGGTGTCATTTGAACTCAATTAAGTTTGTAAAAAAGATATGGTTCATAAAAGAATTAGTATTAGTAACAAAGTAGAAAGAAGAACCAAATTCTATCCAATAGGCTATTACTCTGTTATTGTAAATAAATGATAGTTTAGAAAAAAAAAGCGTTCTTTAGTTGCATATAATCCATATCCTCTGGGACGGAAGGATTCGAACCTCCGCATAGCGGGACCAAAACCCGTTGCCTTACCACTTGGCCACGCCCCACTTCTATTTAGATTCTTCACTAATAAAGATTACTGTTAGTAGTGGTTGTTCGTCAATTCCAGCCAAAATTTCTATGGAATGGATAATTTTAAACACGTGCCGATATAGAATTATATAAAAATGGATTGATCATTACATATAATTTAATTAAGATATAAGATATTGTATGAAATTTGAATTTCTTCTATTTTGAATTGAAAATAGAAGGATTTTTTATTGGGTAAGTTCAAAGAAAAAGAAGAGTTTTTGAGTCTATTTTACTTTCTTCATTTTCCCTTATATCAATAACTCAATCAAAAAGCAATTATCTCCAAGAACAAAAAACTTTTGTTATGCTTAATATCTTCAGTTTGAGCGGTATCTGTCTTAATTCTGACCTTTATTCGATTCATTTTTTATTTGCCAAATTACCTGAGGCCTACGCCTTTTTAAATCCAATTGTAGATCTTATGCCAGTTATACCTCTGCTATTTTTTCTCTTAGCCTTTGTTTGGCAAGCTGCTGTAAGCTTTCGCTGAGATATTAAATATAATACTGTTCTAGAAAAATGCATGCTTTATTCAATAAAAAAAACTAACAATTGATAAGGGCTGAGCTCTTGGTGCAAATTTGAATAGTTGCTCTAAAGCTGGATCACCTCATTTCTGCATTCTGACCCTTTTCCGGTGAAAAACTCTAGTGGGTTACCCACCAATTAACTATTTTGGTTTTGGATATTAAAGAGACTTTTGGTAATGAAAGAGTCTTCTTCCAAATATTACAACTGAATTTATGAAAATTAATTTTTTTTTTTTGAAACTGCTTCATTTCTTAGTATCAAAATAGTTAGAATATGGGGTATAAAAATGGTGAATCTATTCTCTTTTTTACAAAAAAAAAAATGATATTGGAGATTGTGTAATGCTTACTCTCAAACTCTTCGTTTACACAGTAGTTATATTCTTTGTTTCTCTCTTCATCTTCGGATTCCTATCTAATGATCCAGGCCGTAATCCTGGACGAGAAGACTCAAAAATGGGATAAGACTTTTTCCTTTCTTTTGCTTTATTTTATATTTTAAGATTTTCTTAGAATTTTTTCAATTTACTCCTTTAACTAGGAATTTGACTATAAGAAAATAAAAAGTATTTCCTTTCCGATAAATATTAAAGAAAACAAAAAGATAAATTCAACGGAAACGGAAAGAGAGGGATTCGAACCCTCGGTACGAATAGCTCGTACAACGGATTAGCAATCCGACGCTTTAGTCCACTCAGCCATCTCTCCAGTTGAAAAAGAATAAGTACTATGTTACATTACTTAACATGTATAAGGTAAGGATTGAAAAGAGTATTTCTTCCTTATTTTTCCTTTATTATTTTATTATATGGGTCTAAAGACGGTTTAACCGCAACCCCATTCTTTTTTTATAAAGTAAGAGTAAGGGCTTTTTCATTCCCATGGCCTGGCCGGGTTAGTACCTAGCCGGGCCTTTTCAAAATACTTTAGTCTAAAAGGGACTATTCTTTTTTTTTTTTACTAGATTACTAGATATAGTATATAGTTGGAACTAATTCCTAAAACTAGAAACTAGACGTAAAAAAAAAGGATAATTTAAAAGATCCTTTCCTTTTTGTTTGAGAAATTCTTTACTTGAAAAAGGGGGGTTAAATTTTTTAAACGTGGATTCTTCCATCAGTTATTTTTATGTTATAACTGAAGTTATTTTATCAAACCCTAATCGGTCCAAACCCCTCCAGCAAAAAAAGATGGAATAGGTTATTTAAATCAGCCTTTTTAGTAAAAATGAGAGTCACCTGACAAAAGGCATCAACACTCTAAATTGCAGTATTTTTTCTGATACCGCCACAATTCTTTTTTGTTCGACAAAAACCCATTTCTATACAATAATGACATTGTAGCGGGTATAGTTTAGTGGTAAAAGTGAGATTCGTTATATGAATCCCCTAATAGTTAAGGGGTCCTTCGGTTTTCCTTGTATTCCGAACAAAAACTTCATTTCTTAAAAAGGATTTAACCCTTTACCTCGCAATGACAAGTTCGAGGACAAATCCACATTCTCGTGATTTTTATCCAAATTGAAATTCAAATTGGATTCTGAAATTACGAAACAGAATTTTGATTGAATTGGATCAATACTTCCAATTGAATGAGTATGAGTAAAAGATCCATGGATAAGGAAAGTAAAAAAAATTCTAATCGTAACTAAATCTTCTTTTTTTTATTTGTCGAGGGAAAATGGAAGTAAAATAGCTATAAAATGATGACTTTGGTTTACTATAGACATCAACATATTCGTTTAGCTCGGTAGAAAAGAAGACTTTTCCTCAGGATTCTCTCCAATAGAAATAGAGAACGAACTAACTAGAAAGATTTTTCTAATCTTCCTCTTATAGAGGGATCATCTATAAAGCGAGCCGTCTTGAATCTATTCAAGATAGAAAAGCTGACATAGATGTTATGGGTCAAATTTTGTTGTTGTTTTTTTTTTTCGTTCACAGCTTAGATCATGGAATTTCTCCATCTTCCATAAAGGAGCCGAATGAAACCAAAGTTTCATGTTCGGTTTTGAATTAGAGACGTTAAAAACCCTGAGTTGACGTCGACTATAACCCCTAGCCTTCCAAGCTACCGATGCGGGTTCGATTCCCGCTACCCGCTTTTTCGTTTTTTTATATTTAATATATATAGATTTATATATATATATATATATATTATAATTTATTTACTTTTCTATATTAAATAGAAAAGTAAATAAATATAGCAATAGAATTCAATGAAATCGAATGCAGAATGAATGACTGCATTATTGAATTGAATAGACAATTATCCTGATTCTATCACAAAAAACCCTATTCTATTTCTATTTTTTTCCCGAATAAGAGATATAAAAGTAAAAATAAAAAAAAAATCGTAATGAAAGGCGTCCATTGTCTAATGGATAGGACATAGGTCTTCTAAACCTTTGGTATAGGTTCAAATCCTATTGGACGCAATTTATTGCCATCTTCTTTTTCTAGATCAAGAAAATTTGAAAAAGGGATCAATTTCTTTATGGTTGTTCCTGAAGCAGAAAGCGTTCCAACTGTTCCTGAATAGCGTCTTTCAAAAGGATTTTTGCTTCCTCAGTAAATGTTTTGGTCGAAGATATAATTTCTTGGAATTGAGGTTTGTTTGTTTTTAAGTAATTACGTAATTCAACGAGAAATTTCCTTACTTGTCCAATTTCTAATGAATCAAGATAACCATTCGTTCCAGTATAAATAGTCATTATTTGTTCTTCCACGGTAAGAGGGGCGGATTGAGATTGTTTAAGTAATTCACGTAATCTTTGACCTCTTGCCAATTGATTTTGGGTAGCTTTATCAA